GAAATCGAGCGGGCAGAAAAGAAATAGTTTCAACCTATAAAAAAAACATCTGTTCCCATGTAGTCGGCATTCTAGAAGCAAAGCTTCCCGGCCGCCTGCCTCCTTGTGTGGAAATACTTTTAATGATCTCTAGCTCTTTCCCACCAGCTCGTTCTTTACTAGGCATCTAGGCGAACCCGCCGGGTTAATTCAACGTAAAGAAAGCTCATTAGGTCAAAACTAGGGGAGTGCTTACTAATAGCGAAAGGTTAACATCTCTCCGCCCTTATTAGTCGTAGCGAACATCAGGTAACTTCGTGCTGTAAAACGACAGGTTGGTAATGAAAGGCAATGTACTAAGAAAGCGCAACTCTATTATACCTTTATCTAGAAAAAGCTGGAAGAAAGGCGAGAAAGAAAGGTTGCCTACTACTAATACTAATAAGGGCGGGTAAGAAAGAGAGGTGAGGTGACTAGCTTAGTAACTTTATTCAATCTAAAAGTTGGCTAAGTGCCCTATCCGCCTTTAAGTGAAAGAAGTGAAAGGGGGGCATCCACCGAAGATGGCAGCGGGAAAGACGGGAGCACGAACGAGGTAGCTTATGCTTTTTTTTTTCATCCTCACTACCTGGTTTATAGTCGAATCTGGAGAATAAAAACTTTTCGCATTCTTCTTTTTGGTACGTTGTTATGAGCAGATCTGGTGCTCGATCTTGGGTCTTAGGTATGGGTCGAATCATGATAAAGAAGGTTCGATGGTTGTATAATTCCCAAGCGGAAAGTCGTCTACTTGCAAAGTAGATGGAGTGGTGATCAAGCGGCCCTTCTTGCGCCAACATACATCCAATGGCATAGAGTGATGCGTCAGTATTAAGACGGAACTCCTTATTCCAATCCGGAAACCGAAGGATTGGGGCTGACAGCAAACACTCATCTGCATGCTTAAAGGCTTAATCCTGTTCCGGTTCCCAACCGTTATAACTTTCTTCTGCAATGATTCCATTCTGGGATTCCGCGCTTCGAAAAGTCTTTAATGATGCGTCTGTAATATAATAGCCTATGTGTCCCAAACCAAAAAGAACGTGCTAGGCCCCCGGCCCCCTTTTCAGTAGATGGGATTAGGATTAAAGGGCTTTCTTTCATTAACATCCAGTAAAGGTGCATAGCTTCTTTGAATGTCCCGCTGATTGACTACTACATCTAGGGACGGGACTGATCCCGAAAGAGAGGTCTTTCTTTCTGGTTATGAAATCGCTTAGATTGAAAAGCAAGTCGATGATGCCATAAGTCAAACGGGCGGCTGAGGCGAGAGTCCTTCACTGCACTTACTGGAGAGAAGGGATCATATCCAATATAGTTGTAAGGTCTTATCTCCTTATTAGTAGCCGAAGTCTAGGCCGGCTAATTAAGGAAAAACTAGAACATGTGCATAGGAAGACTAGAACATGTTTAATAAGCCTTAGTCGACCTCCGGAGGACAACAATTTTATTTTCCAACCTGAGATTCTCTTTTTCATTTTCTCCAGTAGAGGAATTTATTCTCTTGAGAGACAAGAAAACATCCAGGTACTTGATAGGAAAACTACCATTTTTTATTCCTCTTCAATGATCTGGAATTTCTCTGAGTAGCGCTGTTCGAGAGGAAGCACTGGCTCTTATCGAAATTGACCTTTTGGCCATTATAACATTACAATCAGTTTCTTACTTTACTTGTTTCCAGAAAGATTTTCAGCTTCTTAAGATTCCGTTTATGGCTATTATACAATAATATTATATATAACATCGTTCGCAAAGAGAAAGTAAAGTGGGAGAGTGCTGGGCACGATCTCGAAGCATGGTAAGGTGTTATCATTTTCAATGATACCAACTCCTGTAGGCCCCGGCTTAGTACTTCTTCAGCTAAAATGGCTAGGTTTGGAACCCTTGTCGCAGCCCTCGAGAAGCTGGAAAGTACCCATGTGGCACACCATCCACAAGCACTCCAAAGTGTTCATTACATAAACATCCATGTATAAAATTCCACCATTTATCACAAAAGCTCATTCGATCCAAAAAGATGCTTTCGCCATATCCTTACTTTCTTTTGACCCCCCTCCCTCCTATTATATTAAGCCTTTAGGTTTAGTTTAAATCCCCTATCACTTAAAGCCACCTCGTGAGCCAAGGAGATCTTCTCTACTTAGTCCTTTAACAAAAAAAAAGCCCTCTGAAAAATGATTCTAGGGAGAATCAAACTCATTCTTCGAGCTAGAGATAATTTTTTAGAAAAAGTTACAAAGCTCTCCAAAAAATATCCCATAAATAATAAATAAAGGTAGGTCGAAATTGGTGAAAATGTAAAGCACGGAATAAGGGCAATTCAATTTGAATTCAAACTTAGGGTGCCGAAGGCGCCTTCAGCAAAGAAATTTTTAACCCCCTGACCAGGTCGTCTTCAAAAATCTGCCAACAGTGAGAATAAAAGAGACCTGGGAATCCATCAATTTAAAAGATAGGAGAGGCACAGCCCCCAACCAAGGGAGCGCTTACGTCCAGTATGTCCCCCCTTATTCCCGACATGCTATGGTGCCCCAGGGCCGTCTCGCGAAGATCTTCGATCCGAACCTTCGCATCTACTCTCTCTCTCTCTTAGAGTATGAACCACGCCTTCGCTATCGCAAGAATATAGCGATCGAAGAGCTATGGCTCAGCTGCTTCGCGTATTACACCGTATTGCCCGAAGGGGGCATGCTGCAAGAGCGTAGGTGAGTGATAAGCGTAGGAGGCGTGCCCGAAGGGCAGCGGCAGCAGTGTGGTTCCACATGCCGTCGCTAGATTGAGATCCGCAGGGTGGCGGGTACTTCGACTGCCTTGTATCAGGTGAAGAGAAGGGGGTGGTAGGCTTAGTAGGGCTCGAACCTACAATATCACCGTTATGAGCGGTACGTTTCAACCAATTAAACTATAAGCCCTTACGGATCTCTACATGCAATTCGCTCACTTAGGGAAGAGCGGATGGAAAGAGGAGGCCTTTGCTCTATCTGCTTCTTCCTCTTCCCAGGAATGAACAATTGGATTAAAAAAAAATGATTTTTCTATTTTATTTTATTATTGTTTATAGATAGATATAGAATATTATATATCTATTATTATTATAAATAATATAATTTAAGCAAGCGGCCCTTTCGCGACTCAAACAGCCGGTCCACTTTCCGGCTCGCAACGGCTCAAACGGGCGGGGGCTCTCTATTTGCTTGCAATGCCGGCTGTTCGCCTTTAGTTAGAAGTAGAAGTAGAGGGTTTTTTTGAACACACTTAAAAAAAAGTCAAAAAGTATGGATGAAGTAAGAAAAAGTACATAAGGAGTGAGAAAGAAAAACTTGGTTACGGGAACCGAAGGTTAGGCCGACTACTTTAGTAGAGATACACCTAATAAAGTTTATTCCAACCCTTCCCCTTTCTGTCAATGTTGCCAATTCCCAGAATACTAATGTACCCTCGTGTATACAGTTGTCCAACTACTTTCTTCTTCCGACTTCTTTTTCCGCATCTGTCGTATTCGGGAAAGCTTGCTTCGTGGCGGAGCATTTAGCAATGCCAGCAGCCTGGTGAGGACTGGCTGTCTGAGGACAGGTTAAGGCAGGGCCTGCTGGGCTTGCTTCTCATGAGATTGGGTGAGGGAATCGGAAAGGGGCTCAAAAACCGATCCCGACTTTGTTTGAACTAAACTAATAAGAATGCCCCCTATACTATAGGAGTTGAAGATAGGGTAGAGGGGCGAAGCGATCCGCGATTTATGCGTTGGTAGGCTTGTGAAAATATAGAATCCATGTCCTAGGTGGATAGAACGAATGTGTCAGACCACTTTTCGATGTAGTTCAAGCATTTTCCGTATTAAGCCAGTTTACCCAGTAGTTAACCGGAACCGGTGGTAGGCGCGCGTTAGTTTTCTAAAAACCAAACGAGAGTCGGATGGAGAGGGATTCGAACCCCCGGTATTCCAGCACCGGGCAGTCTACTTAGTGCGTCGTCTTATGCCCGCAGAGGTTTATGAAAAACGGTGGTCTCAGCGGATCTGATGTCCCTTGCTGTTATAACTCCAGTACGTCAGGAAGGCTAAGAATACCAAAGTCATTCGGGGCGATGGTTCTTATCGAAACGATAAATAAGTCAGTCCTTCCCTCTAGGAAAATCGATGGTTTATCCTAAAAAGAATCTTTACTAATTAGAATATATAGGGCTTTTCCCTAGTAATCCAATATGTGGTTCCGCACGTTCCACCACTTCTCCTTTATCTGAAGCGATGTTATTTAGAACAAGGGAGGTCTTCCTAGCGGTTGACTGCTTTTCCCCTATTGTGTTTCAACTGAAATGGAATGTTTTAATTGAATGAAGAAAGACAGAACTCTTCTTTTTCCTACCCACAAATCGAAGGTTTGGGAATCTATGTTTTGTTAGTCGCCCACTCTTCCCGAGACTCTGATCCTTTGGTGGGAAAGCTTAGAGATGAGAAGCCCTTTCCTTCTGGTTTATATGACATGATTGTTCTGACAATAGAGATGAATGTCAGTAAAGGCTGGATGTAATTCAGTCTGACTAGCATTTGCTGCGGCTGGGCACAGCTATACTAGTCAGCGAAGAAGCTAACTCCGTGTGGTAGACTTTCCCCCGACTCCCCACATCCTTCTATTTTGGCCCTGCCAATGATTGATCTAAATATCGGTCTTCCTAACCGAATATGTTCCTGTTTATAGTTTGTTCGCAAAACGGGTTCTTTCTCAGAGAGGCGGTGAATTTTTCTTCTGTTGCTCTACTGGCGCGATACGGCTGAAAAGTTTTACAATGACCAGTAAATATGATTCGCGAGACGCCGATGAATATTTAATAAAAGTAGGCTTCCCATAAGCGCTCCTACTGCGCGGTTCTTCCTCTTCCTCACATCGAGAGTCCGGAAGCAGGGATTGAGAGATCGATTGGGCTTTGTTTTTCTCTACCTCGGGCCATCTATTAAGGAAGAGGGAGCGGGTTCTGAAACGGTTCTAGCAACCGCATTTTGGCCCAAGGATAGATCTTAAAACTTTCGTGATGTGCCTCTTTCGGTTGCTTTCTAGTGTCATAGGTCCGATAGTTTTTTCCTAAAGTCTGTACTTCAAAATGCATAGGTAATTTTCTCAAGTGACGATGGGAATGAAATCCCGATCGTCTTTATTCTCGTCTGATGTTCTTGTAAGCATTGGTGGTCCACGTATGTTTAATCACGTATAAGGAGAGGTCGAAATTCTCCTGCGCCTGTAGGATAAAGACGAGGTGGTGTTTTTCTCTACGCTTGTGGTTTACTCTGATCCGATCGAGGTTTTTTTCCCTTTGTTCCTATAAATATAAAAAAATTGGATACGATAGAAGAAAGAAAAACACGATGATTCGCAATGCCCCACCTCTTCTTCGCGGACCATCTTCTTCTTTTTGGGAAGGCTTCTACTGATCAAGCATCAATTATGAGCGAAGTTATGGAAGAGTTCTGTGAAGCAGCTGGGCAAGCATAGTAGGTAGCTAGAGCATAGGCAGAGACAAAGCAAGCGCCAGGGTGGGAGGAAAAAGAAGGAAGCTGAGAAGGTGACCACAGGGAAAGAAAGGCATTACCAGAAGGAAAGTAGTCCAACTCAATGTCTTACGCATCAGTGGCATTTGAATGAAAGCAGTAAGTCAGTAGGAAGAGGGCCCTCGACTGGGATTCTTCTTTCCCGGGCTTAAGGAAGCGATTGACTCCGAGGATAAAAAAATTCTTGACTTTTACTTTAGGAGGTCCTACCCTACACTCCCATTCCAGTACTTTCACCGCCTCAAGGCTAGATAAAAAACTTCTTAATGTGCCTGATGTTTTCACAATAATAGTGTAGTCAAGTAGCCCAGAAAGGGAATCTACTTCTTAAGGATGCCGAGAAGAAGCTCTTGCTTGTTCGGTTTGCTCTTATGATGCTTTGAACTCTGCTTTTGCTGGTACTCTTTCCGTTGCAGGAAAAAGCGTAATAGCCATAGAGTAGTCAATACCCTTTAGTTTCAGAACGGGAAATGCATTTAGGTGCGAAGCGATCCCAGCCCAAGTGATAGAGTGGCCAAGCCAAGTATAAGCACTTCACCCGAGAGCAAGATCTACTAAGGGAAAGAACCCGCGCTTATTGAAGCTTTGATTCAAGCGGCACGATTAGACTAGGGAAAATCTTGTTTTTAGGGGACTGATAGGGCTCCTTCTCTCTTTCAATTTCAAGCATGAAAAGATCGTATTTTTGTCGGAGAGAATCTATCTATTCTAGATACCTTACCGCTGACTTGCCTTTGAGCCTTCCTTCAGAGAGGATAGCAAGAAAGTCGAATGCCACAGCGTAATGCCTTACCGCCCTCGCTTGGAGTTCGATCCGCCTATGAACTCTTCTTCATACGCTTACTATCTTAACTCTCTTACCGGAATGGCAAACCCTAGAAAAGAGTTCACATCCACTACAGCTTCGTCCCCAAGCTTCGATGGAGATGCCAGTGCCTATTCAAGGCTTTTCCTCTTTCCTTAGGCAGGGAGAGAAAAGAGATATTCGGCTTTCAAGCTTAGAAGAAAGAATCTTTATCCTATCCCGCATCCCTTCTACCTTACTATAAGCAATTCATCCATGCCTGCCAAAGCCGTCCATCCCAGATTTAACCGAACCTAAGGACTTTCTGAACAGCCTTGATTGAGGGAGAAAGCCCTTTCTAGGGCAGGAGTTTACACGGAATATAAGGGAGAACTTTGGCTAAAAAAAAGACTCGAAAAAGGTCTTATATTAACCCTCAGAGAACTTAAACTCCCTTTAGGGAGAGAATTGGCTACTTTCTTCTCGTTCGATCCGTGTAGTCTAGGGCAGTAGATTCGGTATCTAAATGAATTCGCCACGCTTCCTTCATTGCTTTATTCATGTCTGGACTTCCCGAAAAAAGGCCTACCGATTAATAAAAGAAAGTTAGTCTTAACTAAGCATAAGTCCTTTACTTTCGAATGATTGCTAAGCCTCTTTCTGACTACTAGTGGCATTTCTTTAAGAGCGCATTCCTCCTAACTCCCAACAGCTTCTCAAGCAGCCGCATCTTCTCTTTCTTCTTCCTTCCCTAAGCCTAATCATGCTTTTCACATGCAATTCGATGCTTCCTGCGTCGAAGGAAAGTGAAAGTAAAGAAAATCCCACTCATGGACAAAGCGGATTCTCTCTCATGTCATGGAAATAGTATATGCCGCAGATCGTCTGTTCTCAAATCGATCTTTATCTCATCTTTCTCTTTCAATTGTGCAGTGAAGTTCCTTGTGCTCAAGCCTAATTATACATTCTAGTAGACTGCTTGTGCTTTCACCGATCGCTTCGAAAGTCGGGGTCGGCTTTTCCTCTTCCTCTATTTCGAAAAAAGAAGTGAACATAGGTAAGCTAGACAAATCCAAAATTGCCTGCTATTTACAAAGTGGGGGGAGAAAGGTAAGGGGAAAAGCGTTACTGGAAAGATAAAGCAAGACACTCGCTTCCACAACGAGAACTGACTTGGAACCATGATCCCTGCACCGATTTATATACGGGTCATGGGAAACCTATTCAATGGTATGATCGCCGGTGAGCCAGTACTTTCTATCTCGACTGGAACTCGATTGACTTGTATGAGTGGAGCTGGTAGACCAATCCTACCAGTACTAAAGAAGTGAAGGGCGTCAGCGAAACTCGAACCTCTGACCTAGCTGACATCAGGTCTATCTAATCGGCTTGTCCATCTTTCATGGTTCAAGTCAGTTGACTCTACTCTATCTACGATGCAAGAAAAGGAGCTTCACATTCATGTCTAGAGGGAGCTGCTTTGCGAGAAATTATGCCTATTTAATTCATTTGCTTCGATAGCATCCGATTACTGAACACCTTCCAAATCCGACGGCACACTGAAACAACTCAAGCGAAAGAAGCCCGCATACCCACTCTTCTTTCTCCCCCATCGCTAGGGGCCTCGTCCTCTTCCTCAAAAAGTCTTCAGGATATACTATGCCAGCAACAAGTGAAGGAGGCGTAGCAGTTCCTGTTTCTGCCAAAACTACGGCCTAAGCTTCCAGAGAGGAGTGGCTATGCGCCTAAGGAGTCTTTGGTATCATCACTCAGTCCCATATCTTGCTAATGAACCCACGAACAAATAACCAAATTAGAAATAGGGATATCAGCGAATGCTCGACCATAGGGAGAGGGGCGATTCCGGGGGTTGGTCTAAAACATATAAGTATGAAAAAAGCTCATCTATAGGCGAGACACAGGCAAGGAGCGAAAGAACCAACAAGTGGGATTGATTAATGAATTACCGCTCGGGTCCCATACCGATGGTTCTCCTTCGCATCACCAGCATGTATTTTACCCAATTCTTCAAGTCTCCTCCCAGGCTATAAGAAGGAAAGAAGATCCTTAAGGGTAGGGAATCTGGTTTGTCGAAGATCATGCTTCTTTCACTACTACTTTCAAGGCTTAGTTCGTAGTTGAAGGAAGGTCTCGTATCCCGATATCTATGTGAAGAGAATAATCTTCGGTGAGTGAAGATTACACCCATCCCCGTCTCCTCTTTCCTTCCGATGAAGGGATTGACCATGAGCTTACAGTGCCTTGTAGAAAGCATAGCCTCATTGTTCACTCACTGATCTACGACTGATATAGGGCCTACCTGGCTCATAGAGACTCCGCCTAATAAGGAAGAGCTACTCTCTGAGGTTTAGTTGGTCAAAGCCTTAAAAGGACATCATTGTGGGGTCGTCCTCCGCTATGAAAGCGAAAGAAGGACTACTCACCCTTTCGGCCTTAATGCGCGCATGTAGTCACGTTTTTTCTTTCTTTTTTGCGCTCCTCTTCGACGATTCACTCTGACTGGAACAATCTTTCTAGCCTCGTGCGAGAAAAGAGGGAAAGTGCTAAGACCGGTAATGCAGCTAGAGAGTTGGAGTGTGGTTATTCCGCCAAAAGCTAGGCCAAGAAGCACAAGGTGAGACAGCACTGCTAACTCGTACTCTTCTTTGAATGCCCTAGCTCAGCTTCCTAGCATGACACATCAGCTACGCCATCAGAGACTGGAAATGTTCCACCAGTCCTCGATACACAACAGCAGTTTCCTTGAGCGGGTCGTCCGAATCCCTTAGAAGTTACCTTGATCTTGGCAATCCCTCTATTCAATCCATGGAGATGTGACGGAATGAATGTGCAAACAAGCCATTCAAGCAAATAGTATATTCTTATACCTTTTAATGCACAGGGTATTCTCTTGATTAACACCTTTGCAGCTCTCATTCCTGGCTAGGATGAGCAATCACTGCTGCCCCTACTGCCAAGTAAGTCCGAAGCTTTTGATCAAATGCATTTCTAAAAGAGGGATACGAGCGTTGTTCGATCATCGACGCAGCCTTTCTTTATGCCTTAAAAGGAAGAACGAGCATAATTTAAGACAGAGGGTAGTCGTATTCTAAGTAGTTGATCTCACATCCTTTCCTGTCTTCTTCGTCTGCTCTCAATGAGACAATGCCCTACACGGGCTCTGAATGAAATAGAAATCCCGTTAGTTAAGTCTATTTAAGTCACCCCAAAGAAAGAACAAACCGGCTGCAGTCTCTGGTCGATGAAACTGGATTTATCCTTCTTTCAGTCCCCGGTAGGTCTAACAAGACTTGCTTTTCCTCTGTTTGATATTAAAGTAATTGATGTTAGAAATCACTGTTGTTTGATCAAAGTTCTACTTGTTAGGTCAGGAACCTCTAATGGTGCATTGGACGCTCCATATACAACTCCGAAAGAGGGTGACGTAGTGGTCTGCCGGGGAAACCGCCCGTTCTCGCCCATCTCCTTAAAAAGACCGGATCTAGGTTAGGAGGGGATTGCTATATTATATAGGGGATAGCAGTCCCGAAACCCCAATCTCCCTTAACCGCAGCAAGTCCTCCGCGGAGTTGTGCATGGGGCCAAGAGAGGAGGAATTAGCCTCACGCAAGGAAGCTAGAATGAACGAAATACACCTGGAAACCGAGGCCATTTTCGAAGATGGCCTTGTTCCGGCAATGCCAAACCAGCCACAAACAAGTCACCAATGCAACACGCCATAATGCACTAAGATGGGGACTGAAAGAAAGACGCATGGCGTGAATAAACAAATTATGAAAAAACCTGCATTAAGGTCCAGGGATATACATAAAAACCGTCTGAAGCCAAGTCCAAAGAGAGCGAGCAAATGAACAATCGACGAAGCAATGATCTATAGATTCCTCTGCGCTAAAACAAAGCGAACAGATATTCGGGCCAATGAAACCTCTAGAGAAAAGGGCGTTTAGCAGCGCCGGGAAGCACTAACGAGAAAGCAAGAAAACAAATAGGCGAAAGAGATTCTTTGAAATCGAACCGAAGGTGGGGACTCATCAAATTTCTTTGTCCTCGGAAGCCACCGGTGCGTAAACCCGTCGACAGTTGCACCAAGATCAGAAGATGCACTTCGCTTGGAGGTTAGGCTGCTAAGTCGATACGTGCCATCCCCACGAGGCAGGGTTCTCGCTATTCATATTCAATAGGCCAATCCTTAGAAGTCTGATGTGATCCATCGATCCACTCTGCCCTGGCGCTTTGATCGTACCATGCCGGAGAAGAATGAATTCGTCAAGAGAAGAACGCTGAGAATAAGAATGCTGTTCTTCGGCCTTCTCTTCCGCCATACCTTTCCTTTCTCGAGTGTTCTAATCTGACTTGTCTGATTGCATGAACTCTGCGGAAAAAAAGAATGAATCGGGGCATCCATCGGGTCATCAGGAGATGAAGAAACCAGAACTTTTGCCAGTGTTCTAACATGAATTGTGTTCCACTCTGCCTTTGGTCGAGCTTTCACTTCTTGACTTTCGAATCGGACTGTAAATCAGAATTGTCTCTCATACGAGATTTCGAAATTCGGAATCAACTCAATATGGGGAGCGCCTCGTTTTTGGCAATCGTTCATTCATTCCCAGTTCTTTCATTCTCGTGCAAGACTCCTTCTTCGATCGTTCGTTAGCTCCCCTGCCCTGAGACTGAGGAGTAGCACATCGTGGTACACCTTTTTTCTAAGGTCTATATCGAAATCTCAGACGGATACGAATTCTTCTTTGGAAATGGTACTAGCATCTTCGAACGCAGATACGTGGAACAATCAGCAACGGTTGGATTCAAATCCACTCATTTAGAGCTTCGTAACGATTGATTCACTTCTCTTACGATAACTCAATAGCTGCCTTGTTAAGAACAACTGCACAGCGGCAGAGAGGCTAATTTATGAATTCTTGGGGCTACGAGTCTTTTACCCAAATACGGGTCCGATCTTTTTCTCCCCCGGTTAGCACAACTACTTTTTCGATAGCTGCTTTCCCCATTCACGCGTGCACGACAGCTTTGAATCCTTCTTATTTCTGCTACTAAGTCAAGCCCTTTCTTTCCTGCGTTCCTACATGATTCGTTCTATGCCTTAGCTCTAGCTCTATCGCGTATACCATGGTTTTAGCTCACATGCATGTAGAATCTACGTGGATAAAGAATTTACTCTATATACGAAAACTTTTCGCAACAGATTATCGTGCTTTCCTGTCTTCTTTCTTGAGGACCTTATCTTCTTGCGCGCACTCCCTTCATTATTCAAAAGGACTCTCATTCTTTCAACCTTAGGGGAACTCTTGGATCGGATCAATCCACTTTCAGAGGCGGGACTATTTAAGAATAGGCGATCAAGTACCATTCCACGAAGCGAACACCCACTAAGTAGCACTTCGTAACCCGCCTTCACCGCGTATCCTCAAGAAGAGCAGTCGTCTAGTCTAACCTCTGCGCCCGAAAGGCCTTCCCCTCTCCAACGCTACAAAGTAGTTGAACCTTGGAACCCCGGAATGAATATTCATAAAAGGCTGAAGGGGCGATCAACAGAGTTGGTCGAAGGGCCAAAATACGGGGTAAGGGCTTTACCCCAAATACAGGTTCCACTTCCGAGACGGCTTTTCCGCGGTGGAGTGGCTAAACCGGAGCGGATAGGTAAAGAAAAGACTTTGTTGGGGTATTGCCCGAAAGGAAAGTAGAAGTAGGCGGTTACCTTCTTTGTCCTACTTTCTTTTGTATTGGTTGGTCGATTTCTCCTTCTTGATGACTCTTTGGACAATCCATCTCGGAAATCTCGTATGAGAAGTCACATGGCGTAGAGGAAAGACTTTGTTGAGGCAATTACCAGTTTAGCTAAGTAGAGTCAAATCCATAGTTCTCCCTTCGTAGGTAGAGTCAGAAAAGTCTTGAAAAGTCATAAAGTTTTCCCTTTATGTTCCGGGCGTAGAAGGTATTGCAACAACGCTAAGATTCGGAGGAGAAACCTCTTTTCCGTGGCTACGAGGTTCAACTGCTTCCCCTGTTTGTTGCTTTGCCGGTTTCGTTTGGAAATTGGTCTAGTAGGTATACCACGCCCCTATCCGAACCAAGATTGATAAGTTACTATTCAGTGTTCAGGATCCGGCGAAAGAAAATCCACTGTTTCAACCGAAGGGAACTATTCAAAGTCTTTCTTTCCACGTTGTAGCCCCCTTACTTAATAAAACAAAGGGTAATTGCCTCTACGCCCCTACTTTGCTGTCTAACCTCTGAAGCGAACAGCCGCGTTGTAGTCTAACCATAATGGTACACAGAGGTCTAAAATGATAGAATAGAGAAAGCTCTTTTTAGCCTCAAGTGACCAATCACTAATGAGGGTGATTCCCCTTTATGGGGTCTTCCAATTTCTCTATTCTAGCTTCTTCAATTCGCATGTGGTAAGCGGCAAGCAGCTCCTAATCTTCCTGGTTAGGGGAGGTGAAAGCCAAGGCAGGGGGAGTGGAGTTCCAGCTATGAATGAAAAGGGGATCCCACTAAGAAGAAGGGAATTGAGTCAGGTATCACATTCGAATATTGATTCTCGGCTGAATGTCCAAAGAAATGAGAGCATTGACATTCCATTACATCAGGAATTGACATCACATAAGCTATTTTTATATCTCGGAAAAAGGCAAGCTGTCTTTGTCATCTTCCTAGAAGGAATGGTAGAGGCGGGAAGGAAACAAATGGAAGAAGGAGCCCTTTCGGGCCCACCTCAAACCAACCAACAAAGCCAGTGTAGTGATCCCAGTCATCTATGTCTGAGTTCAAACATTCTGAAGAGAAAAGAACTTCCCTAGAGGAAGAGAAATCTCCAAAGAAACCTCATGATGGGCTTGGGCTGTAAGCTCTATTACTACTTTTCGACTCCCGCTAACAACACGGTCCGGACTAGTTGCGTCCCTTCGGTCCTTTCCTTCCTCGGATTCTGCCTTCGGTGCACAGAGGGGAAATCTAAGACTATTTAGGATAGATAAATGACCCACCGGCTATTATTCTATAAAAATAAAGATCAAATAAGATTCTATAACTGACTGTGAGACCGTGTATAGGTTGACCATCGAATGGAAGGAGACATACCCTTAGTGCTGGACAGACCGCCCGTCTTTTCTCTCATAGCGCTGTGAACATTATCTATCTTTGCCGATTTCTATCTACTTGTCTTTTTCTTCTACTAAAAGCAGCTCCTGCGACCCGGTTTTTGAAGATTAGATCCCCTTATCGTAACGACGAAGCGCGATATACGCCGCGCATTTCAAAAAATGAATCACAGGCCGTAAGCTCCTTCCTACCTTACCCATAGCTTTTCCTTGCCTTTCTCCACCCACCGGCCCATACAACTCTTTTCCATAGGATCCATAGGAACCTTAGAAGTTTGATCATATTTGGTGGTTGACGAAATCCATAGTCCATAAAGCCTTCTGCTACTCGAATTGCTGAGGCCAGGTCCTGCGGATTTCGTTTTTGCTGCTCTTTCCGTGCCCACTCCTGGAAACCCATCTCAAACCTAAAGACCTTGTCTTCTTCTGCCATGTTCCCGATCTCCAGCATCAATGACTGAAACTACCTAACATACTCACGCACGGACCCTATTATGTATGCTTTTTCCGCCGTCTATACCTTTTCTTGCTTTGCTTCTGCGACCGGCGCCCGCGCTAATGCTAATGGTGATCTACAGGCCCCCAGGAGGTATGCTCCCGGCAATGGAAGTAAAGATGCAAGTGGAGAATCTTTTTCTGGATCTGGAAATGGATATAGAGACCCCCTCCGAAGAAAAGATCTGCTACCCTTTCCCGTCCTGTCATCCGGCAAAACATGAGGTTTAGCTTATATAAATGTGTTGGTTGGAGCGATGGGATTTGTTTGATTCCCCTGATCTACGACCAGATTGCTTTCCTGGGCTCCTATGCTTGCTCACTAACTGAAGAAAAAAAATAGACTGAATGAGTTAGCACCAACTGAAAAGAAGACCTACTAATAGGTTCGGACTAGCTGATATATATATTCCTAACTCCAGAGGCACGCATTTCTCCACTTTAGGTACTGATTTCGGGATAGGAAGCTAGAAGTCGGTTATCGCGCCTGAACGGCTCGGACGGAAAGGCATGAGGAAGAGAAAGATCTAGTTCAACTGGTTGGGAAATATAGTTTGAATTCGATTCTATGATTAACGGATTTTACCTCGGGAATTTTTTTCATTAATGTATTTTTCCTTCTACGAGGATATACATAACCGAGTACTGGCTAATCAAAACGCCTTTACTCAAAGCCAGGCTAACTGGACTACCCATCTACTGATTGCCTTAGATAAAGAACTGAACTCATCAATCAGTCAGTCGAGAAAGTGGAATGCATTTATTGATATCGCTATCGAAAAAGAAGGGATTAGCTTGATTCATGTGGACCGATGCCCATAGCCCGAGAACAATTAAAAAAAATCGATGAATGTGCCCGGACCAAGCAACAAATAAGCGCTAGCAGATGAGATTGGACCTATAGACTAGGCAACAAAGGAAGAAGCAGGCAAGACACTCTTGTTGGACAATAATGGGTCTCAAAAGCCCATTTAGAGCATTTGAATTGGAACCTTCTCGTACAAAGACTCGCTACCTTCGATTAACCCGTCGCTACTTCCGACTGCCCCCCTTCTCGTTGGGTGACCGGCCCATTCTTAGACTTGATGAACTCCTGTCGCTCGCGCTCCACTACAGGATACATTACGTTCCTTGGAAAGAGTCCGCTTTCATGGCGAGCCAAGCCAAGTAGCCACACCAGCCTCAGCAGGTGCATTTTGAACAATAGCCGCATTCTCAGCAGCAGGCATCCTTTCAGTGGTAGGTTCTGACCGTATTGGTAGCATTGGTTCTTGGAACATAGGCCATTCTCGGTGACGGGTTGACACCAGGTTCCTTATTTGCCACTTTGCTTAAGACTTGGAATTGTAAGAAAGAGAAGCTGTTCTGTGCCATTCATAGCTGTAACGACTACAACCGATGTTAGGAAAAGATTCTATCCGACAGGTGCCAAGCATCAGATTAGGATTCTGTCGTAATCACAGGAGGAGACCGGCTTTACCTATCCAATTGACCGTGTACATTTGATGGTAATCAGATTTTCTTCCCGCTTTCTTAGTTCGCGAGAGTCCCCCCGAGCATAGAAATGGAAAGTCACATTCCTTCGATAGGGCCAAATAGAGAAGGGAAGTTCTCATAATCGGCTTGGGTGAGATAGCAGGGCTACCAATTAACCTCTTTTCATCTAGCTAAGCTGAGGAATCCAATACCAATAGCAATGGAATTAATGAGACTACCGTTCTCTTCATTCAATTCTTGAAATGGCATTTCAAGACACAGAAAGCAGGCTATGATAAAAGGATGTCACAGAAGTAGTCTTCGGCTCCTCTTCATCTACCGGAGCTAGCATGAAGGCCTCTCCCTCAATCTCAAATCGACGACGAGGGATTCTACCACGCTCACTTTTACGTAGCTTAACTTCTTCTTGATCCTGCTCCATTGGAGTTGGTTCATTCAGTGTGTCGCTCCCACTTGCCCCAGGAGGCTGAGGTCTTGTCAGAGCCTCTTCCTCAACTGGTTGATTAGGTGCTCCAAGATCTGGATCTTCTATTTCATAAAACTGGAAGTCTTTAGTAACCTCGCCTCTGCTAGCAAAATACTCCTTTAAGAAGGTGACATCTCCTGACTAAATTTCTCTCACACTTCCGTCAGCTTCTTCACCAATGAACACATATAGCCCTTGGAATGCTCAGGATCTTTTAGAAAGATACACTTTTTTCCTCCTTGGCCTAACTTCCCATGCTTATGAGAAGGAGTGTGAACGTAAGCTTAAGCTGCCGAAACCCATGGTCGTAGATTACCCAAATAAGCCTTTTCCCCGGCCCCCAACCCACTCAAAACCCTCCTTACCCAATCGCAACCACAAAACCCAGCGCAAGCTCCGCCCAGACCCGCTTATAACAACGCTGCGCCTCCGGCCAATTATGATCCTCAGTAGCAACAAGGTACTCCCAAGCGACCCTGGGGACCCAATAGAGCTCACTACCCTCCATTACCCCCTATCCATTCCTACCCTATTCTCCATCCTTCTGGCCTGGAAAGCCATTTCTCTGCCCAGAGATAAACCACTCCCCTGGCCTCCTGGTCTCGACTATTTTGAAATCTGTCCATTTCACCGATACGCGGGCCATACCATCGAAGAGTGTCATACTTATACTTTGCGTGATGTCATCTATGACATGAATGATTAAAATCGTATCAATTGGAACGAAGTTAAGGCATACCTTAAAGCCGCCAATGTTATTGAAGCTACTAATATGGGGATCTATACTAATCCAATGCCACAACATCAAGGGGGACAAATCACTACTCAGGAACCTACACCGGTACAAACTAATCCAGGACCTTCTGCCAGCGCTAACACCATCCGAGCTTGCACTGCCGCTCGAAGAGAGATGCCTGTGAGACCCCCTCCAGTAATGGGGAACTTTTCTCATAAGTAATGGGCGCAGTCCATATAGGAGACTCGACCAGATCTCTTACCCATTCTCATTTCAAGAGGAAGGCATCCTTGGTTAAGGTATAGACCGAAACCGGTCCAACTGGTCAAGAAAGCAACCGTCCATTTGCCCTCATTTCACAGGTTGAGCGAAGCTTAGGACAGCATTCAGCTTTCATATGCATTTCTTACAGATCGATATTCTTCGATTACAGCATAGCTATCATCAGAAGCAGTACTTCCGAGTCACTCTATAACTGAGAGCTTGTAGTTGGGGATTTACCAGATCTCTAAGATAGAGTCTATCCGACGTATCACCCGTAATTGGGAGTTCAAACGAGGCCTCAACGTAGATGCTGGATGGGAACTTCTATTCTACCTGGCTTATTTCTATTTGTATTTGTATCCCTAACTAATAACCAAAGTAATTCCACAAGAACATGAATTACTGTTTCTATGTTGTATGACTGGATGTGCATTTACCTACTGACTCCATCAAAGAGTTATTTCCAAGTTTCAAGCATATGGATGTGGAAAACGGGGCCAATGAGGTTGAAAATCTGGAATATGTGCCATTGGTATGGTTTTTATACGCTCTACTTCCCTATGGTCTGTTATCGACTGAAGTCCCTTTTATTTATTTATTTTGATTCGTATTCTCGGTCCTTAGCCTTCCGGCTTCAGTACCGTTCCAGTGGATGTAGAAGCAAGTAAGCTCTTAATTCCTTGTATGATTGAGTTTATTAGGTTCCTTTCTTTCCTGTAAGTTTACTAAGCCTGGTGTGATATCATCTCCTTCTAACCCCATGACAAACATATTTGTCATGCTTTTGCCTCGCCTACATACATGCCATATCTATCCCTAACTGCAGCTCTTCCTTCCCCCACCGGCACCACCGATGAACCCGTCACCCGGGATATCTTCCAAGACTTCCACCGATCAAGTGGTTTCATATCTACCATCAGATCCGCTGGACAAGGAGGAGAGGCCTCACTTGGAGTTAACTCAAGAATTTCAAAGCCTCGACTCAACGTATCGCGACATAGTAATTCCAAGTCATCTCGACACAAGACACAACCGCAGCAGTTCGACTAAGAGCATGGTTCCTCCTCCTCACGAAATGGATTTGAAGTTCTTTGCCTCGGGTCAGCGGATGGAACACGGTCAGTGCAGTGGACAGGGTGATATCACGAACTAACAAAGCGGAATGGATAGGGATAGCTCGCTTACTACCTTCTGGTCTCATCCAGCGTCTACAGTGGAGAATTAGTTATAGCGTAGGGGTGGAAAAGAGGAAGAGTGCCCGCTAGAATCTTCTTTCACAATCGCACATCCATCTCCCTGCGTCAAAGCCTTCTTGTCTACCGATCTGCGTAAAAGCTTTATGTTTGAGTACTGGCCTTCCTCTCGCTCTTCTTAAACTACCCGTCCGATCGCTTTCAGGAAAGGAGCATTGCCAAATATGTGGATTTGCTGATCTATGAGTGACTAAGGTGGTCACCTGGGGGAAAAAAATGAATTACTTTTGTTTCGGTCCCTCTTGACTAATGGTCGGCTTGTGGTCGACTGCCTTCTTCTTCTCATTCTGACTGGACTTGTCATCGCTGTTGAGTTTGTGCCACTACTCTTTCTGGAATGGATAACCCTTTTTGCCTCAAACCTTCAAAATAGCCAGTTTTCAGCCATTTGCCGCTGTCAGAATCATTCCTCACGCTGTCAGGACTCTTACCTGGGAACCAAAGACCTAGACTTTGGCAACAATCCCCCCTTCGCGAAAATGAAAACATTCATGAAAAGCCACAGTTGCATGAAATCTGGTGTGGTCAATCCTATTTGTATATGCCTTATGGTACTTATGGACTTGGCGAAATAAGAGCATCTTTGATCCCGTTGGCCGAGCTTAACTCCGTCAAGCCTGTACTTCAAGTGAGAGCTAGAGCGCTTCTTTCTTTTCTTCGCCTCTTCCCGTCCGAGGGACAAGTGAAGTGAGAATTACTTTAATTTAAATAGATCGAGTGCACCTCAGTAAAAACATGAGGGGGATGCTCGGCTAAGAATATCGACCCAACTTGCTTACCAAGTGAAAGGAAGTTGACTACCTTCTTCAATCAGCAAAAGAGAGACCCTTGAGCATATTCTTCTAGATTCGTTAGAGTGATTGGCTCCGTTTGCGGATCCAGGAGTTTCAGTATAGTAGGCGAGTACAATGGGAATAAATCAAGGTTATTTTATGGCAGTCCAGCTATTTGACTCGGAAACCGCTAGTCAACTCGTAAGCATAGCCAGGGGAGTCTCTTTCCGGAAGAGCTTTTTAATCATTAATATTCGTGGAAACCCCTTTCAAAGGGCGGCAAAAGGTCTTACGTTAATATTCCCGTAAATCGATTAACATTTCCGGATATCTATGGCATACGTTATTCTCGGATCTCAGAGACAGATGGAGTCAGTCTTGTTACCATCACCGGATCAGTTCGGGCTGTCGCACGACGCCCTCAGAGAAATCATCTTACTGGATATTATATAAGAACTCAAACAGAAGAACTAAAGCTCTGATCACGGATCAAGATGCAAAAACAGAATGAAAAAGTCGAAGAAGCGGTCAACCAAGCGTAGACCCTTTTGATCCAGCAAAAGTGGATAGGACTAAGGAATAGCAGCAAATCTCGAAGCTGGAACTCCTTCTTCTTGAACCGGGCGGCACCCCGATTCCATGTTTAGGAGGATTCGTCTGGGTGAATCATCAGTGGGAGATCAGCATCCTGGAAAAGATTAGTTAAAGAGTGCTGCATCTCTTTCCGTGTTTCCGGGGCGCTAGACCTCATTCTCTTTGATACGCTTATTCAATTGATAGTGACTCCTCCTTACCTTACTTTAATTCGATGGGGAGGATTGGAGTAAGAAGCGGGTACTTGCCCTTTCCAACCCACGTTCTGGTGAAAGCACAAGCTTACCCTTCTTTACATCTTGTGCCATCGATAGTTGATCATAGAAGGAATTTACTCCTTCCATCATTTTTGACTAGCTTAACAGGTTTAGGACCCAATGACCACCACATTGGATTCTCTCGCAGATTACGTCACGAAGCACGTCAAGATAGGGCTTGCATCCTAGAGCTTTCACTGCCGAAAGGTCTTGCGAAGCGCGGTTGCAGCGTCAATGGGCCTAGGAGAACTGAGTGCGGTACGTGCCGGGAGTCGACAAGATTTGTTTCAGGCTTGCCTTGAGCGGATACGGCCAAAGGGAAAAGGAATGCTTGTCAAACTCAAGGGCAAGGCTACTGATGATGTTTACGTCGGTCCCGTAATAGCTCTCCAAGCTAACAAACGACTGAGGACGTTTCCATGACGAAGGCGACCTCTGTCTCTGCTTACTCGAGCTAGTACCTACTTTCCATAGTTATTGGTCGAGCATCTTCAAACCTCCTCTCCCTCCCTTCGGTATCGCTCCTTGCATGCATTTGTTGATTCACTTCCCCCAACAACGATAATTTATAGTATATTGTATGGCCGCACAGTATCAGTTTATGATTTTTCGAGTTACAGATCACTCCGAAAAGCGGCCTTAATCTTATATAAGATACCAACAGAGGTGCCCCCGCTCTGTCTTATCCAATCGGGGATTTCTTAAAATGAATATCTGTCTTTTTATGCGGAAACTTTTGAAATGCTTTTCGTACGGCAAGGTTGTTTTTCTTCCAGTGGAAAGCCAGGAGGTAAGGACATCAATTAAGGCATTGAGTGCTTTCTAAGAGCCCGTCCTAGGTTTTACAGGTCGAGAGTGGTGGTCCTTGCTGTCTACTCGTTATTGCCCTTTTTTTGCCTTAAAAAAAATCCTTCCCTGTCTGTGTAGCCAGTAAGTAAGCCAGTGCCAGTTCTGGAAGTAGTAAGCCCGTAATCCTTCTTTCTAAGAGTTCTAAGTCTTATCCCTTAAATACGATGGATTCGTGCAATAGTCCGGCCCTAAGCACTTAGTTTGTCCCTAAAAAGCACTGTTGTTCCGCTTGGAAATCTCTAACTTATGAATAAGGATTTGTCCCTTCTAATGTCATGTTTAAGTCTGGAACCTTGATTGAAATCACACTAGAAGAAGACCAACGAATTCATTTCCCTATGGCCCGTGGGCTAAAGGATAGAAAAATGCAGGTAGAATGAAGGGATTTCTCGAGTATTGGGCATGGATTTAGAGCCGGAGTAGTAAAGGAAATATCATTCACAACGAGATGCGTTAGCGCTAGTAGCTAGCCTTCATGTTCAGCCGCGGATGCTGCGAAAAGACAAATACCATTCGCATTCAATTCGTTCCGAATCGGCAAGATCCATTTATTTTCTGCCTTCTTCCTTAGTCTCCTCTAATCTGTAAAGAATTGCTAATCCACTCTCTCTCCTGTACTGAAGGAACTCTGGGTTACCAATGCTTCTAGCTATTGCGAATCAAGCTTGAGAAAAGAGAGCTGAAACCCTGATGAGTTCCGAGTCTCTAATAAAGAGGAATTCCACTTTTTTCAATCATTCCCATCTCGAAAGCAGAGTTCAGAGCTGAAAAAGAGTTCCCAGTCGACAAGAGAGAGGGCATACTAGACTTTCTATTGATTGAGACCCAGAGCTTCTTATTGGAAAGAAGAACTTCTTCTTAATCAAGCAAGCATTCCCACCGTAGTCACAAGGTAAACCGAAGCACAGAAAGAGCTAGCAAAGTAAGTAGCCAAGGAAGAAGGGACTCAACTTCCTTACGAAGTAGGAGCGGAAGCCGAAAGGCTAGAGAAAAGAAAGGCGATTCCTTTAGAGCTTGGCGCGTTGTCGGAATAGGCTGTGATGCCGGGAAGAAAACCAATCACTCTTTCTTTATCAGCGTAAGTAGCAATAGACTGGTCTTAGTCCTTTTACTATTCTTTCACTGGATTCCCCACTCTAAGGGAAGTGAGCCGAGGAAAGGCAGTGAAGGTTCGATTCCGTGTTCGGGTGGGTGAAAGCCCTGGGTTGCGTAGAGAAAGGATAATAGAATTGTGAAGCCAAAAAGACCTACTTTCCTAAAATGAGAGCTTTTGTCGATACGCTCTTCCCCAGTCGTGTTGAAGAAGCTGGTATTGGAGGGATTTCTAGGTTACTCTTAACTTAATAAGTCATTTCGTCAGTCAGCAGTTTAGCCCGAGGGCAGGCAACTCACTAACTACAGCTTCTATCTCCTCTAGGTCCCATTAGACTGATCCTTAGTCCTTCTCCCCCGCAACCAAGCCTTAAGGCTTTCCTTATGAGATGGGATGTTCACTAATCGACTGCTTCTCTCGAGATGCGAAGAATGGCGTAAATAAAGACTCTCTTGGTCCTTTCGAAGCAGATATTCGTACGCCATCGGGTTATTTGAGGATGGCACTGGTTTCGGCTTGACTGCTTTCCTTGGTTTCCTTTTGGTTAGAAGGGAGAACTCTTAAGCCTTAGGCTAGCAAGGTAAATGGATGACGGAAAGAAGGATCCCACGTCCCATACGAAAGAAAGACCAGGCGATAAAGAATAAAGAAGGCTATGGGGAAAGATCCCAGACCTGGCTCGCTCCAGGCAGATTCTATTCCTACTCCCCCAGACCCGGCATAAGAGAAGGTCTTTAGCGAAGAAAGAGATGCGGATGAAAGTGATCCCCCAATCCTCGCTCGGTACCAAGGGCTTTAGCGTTACCTATTGAAGGGCTAACGCGTTCCGTTCAAGCATTTTGCTTTGAATCACAAACAGATATTATTAAGATTAAGATTCGGCATTCCTGATCTTCTATCTTTCCTGCAGGCATGGAAATCAAACTGGAATGAGACCTTCCTTTTGATTCTGAGATGCCGAGAACCTGGTCTTCTTGTTCACGCCTCAGCTGCTAAAGAAATGGATCTTCTTCCCCGAAATATAAGGAAGAAATCTTAACTAAAAAAGGCTAGACTTCTGGATTAACTTCTTTGTGAGTGAATACCGAGCCGAAAGGCCCAGCTCTGACTTATTGATTTGATGCCGAGAATCCGATCCGCAGATGAAGCAGAAGCAGGCAAAAGGCTCAAGGCCAGCGAGGAATTTGCCATACTAGATCGACTCTTAATTACCGAATCGACTCTTCACTCTGTTCATGGTTGGCTGTAAACAAATAGTCTCTTTAGTCCCATCCCTACCCAACTCTATGGATTTTCCTTAGTTGCTCTTAACCCAGCTCTCAAGTTAGCTCGGGACGGGAGGGCTTTAGCACCATTGAAAGCGGATGCTGAATTATAGAAAGTTGATCCAGTATCTAAGAGAGAATGAAGAGAGGATGTTACTACTACTAATACCTTTTAAATTAAGGAGTATGTACGGGTTGAAAGAAAAAATTCCACTATCTCCCAGACTGAACGAGATGAGGATCAAAGAACCTAGATCACAGAGTTTCATTGATGCCAAAAAAACGGGCTTTCTTTCCTCAAACGATTGGAACTAGAATAGGTTCTTGTCTCTTTGAATTGTTTTTTCAATATCGAAAAATATCGTATAGTGGATCATGGCTGTGTTTAGGAGCGATCCGCTTGAATAAGCGTGGTGATCCCTCTTTCGAAAGAGAGTATCTTCGCGGCGTTGTAGGCGAAGTTCGTTCTAGCATGCTGCCGATAATGGAGACAGAGATATAGAAAGTGTGCAGTGAGGGTGCTTGTCAATCACTAGCAAACAACTCCGATAGATTCCCATTCCCATGCCTTTCTTGGTTGGACCAACCCAACCGGCCATCTAAGCCAAATTGATATGGAGGGGACACGTAGGAGCATTCCTTTTCGAAGAATAATGCGTGCGATTCAAAGACGTGATCGACTTTTATAGTTATAGTAGTCTTTTTGAAACAGACAGTTCACAGTGCTTATTCTATATATACTTTAAAAGCCAACTCATGAATCCACTCTATTTTCATTACGAAGATGTATCGCGTCAGGATCCGTTGCTCAAACCGAATCACACCAACGTTATGGAAGTTTCTGGATTGTGTAAAATAAGAGTAGTACCAAAGGCAGCACCTTCTATCAAAAATGGAAAATTGGCTATGGAGATTCCGCGCGGTCAGAAATTAATACAGACACAAAGGTTTTCAACAGGAAAGTCGTTTCGATCCAATCCATTCTTGGGGTCAAATAAAAAAGGATATGTCAGTGACTTAGCACGACAAAGCACTCTCCGAGGGCATGGAATGTCTAATTTTTTGGTCAGAATCTCCACAGTAATGTCTCTGTTAGATTCTCCGGTCGAAATACGGGAAAACTCCATTCAATTCTCGATGGAAACGGAGTTTTGCGAATTCTCCCCAGAACTGGAAGATCATTTCGAGAGCTTCGAACATATTCGAGGGTTCAATGTGACTATTGTCACTTCGGCCAACACACAAGATGAGACTTTACCACCGTGGAGCGGCTTTTTGCAAAAAGATGAGGGGGAAACTCAGTAAGATGTCGGAGAAGCGAAATATACGCGATCACAAACGTAGATTGCTCGCGGCTAAATATGAATTGAGACGAAAGCTTTATAAAGCCTTTTGTAAAGATCCCGATCTTCCTAGTGATATGCGGGACAAACATCGTTATAAGTTGTCCAAGTTGCCAAGAAATAGTTCCTTTGCACGAGTAAGAAACCGATGTATTTTCACGGGTCGCCCTCGTTCTGTATATAAGTTCTTTAGAATTTCTCGTATCGTTTTTCGTGGATTAGCATCTCGAGGTCCTTTGATGGGCATAAAGAAATCGTCTTGGTAGCAACCAAAAGAGTTAGCTCCGCTGCTGGTCTACAAGCAAGGTAAGTAGGTCCATTACCGGCCGGCTTCGGACCCAACGGAGTAATCCCTTGATCTCGGATCGGAGATGCTAACAGGGCGGGAATCGAAGTGGGGGACCTCTCTATCGCCTGTGTCTATCTCCTGTCAAGTATGCTCCCCAGACATAGACTACGTACAGGGTAGTACTCTTGGAAAGATAGAATATCACCGCGTGAACATAACATTAAGTTACGAATGTAACTCCCGGGGTATCGACCACTCTTATAAATCTAGTAAGGCGGAGAACTGTTGTTCATTGGAGCGCCGGAGTGCGGAGGTTGTTCCCATCATTGAAGTCAGAGTGTGGGACTGAGCCTTCCGAATGAGAAAGAAAAAAAGTGCTTAGTTTCGTTGGAAAAACCAACGCAAATATCATATTGACTTTCTCTCGCCCTACTTCTAAAGATAGATAGAAAAGGTTGGAGAGAGTTACTTTATGAAATTATCTCCTTTTATAATTCTTTCTCCCACACACCTTTGCCCTCTTTCACCGAGGAGGATAGAATAATCTTACAAGGCGGGCAGAGACCTAAATTTCCATTAGATTTTTTCCTAAAAATTTATTGCAGCAAGATGATCAGTCCGAGAGTGCTGGAGAGAAGAAAAGAGAAATCGATAAAAACCTTTCTGATTCGGTCACCGAGCAGTCGGACGACTCTTCAGTAACCCAGGATGCAGGATGACCCGATCCCTTCGACGCTGTATACCCCCTCCATCCTTCGGAGGTGGAAGAAGGGGTACTACCAATTTCTATTTATATATATTAGGGCCCCAGAACGCCAAAAGGTGGGGGAGCAAGAGTTGTCACAATATAAAAGAGAAATAAATAAATGACTATAAGGAACCAACGATTCTCTCTTCTTAAACAACCTATATCCTCCACACTTAATCAGCATTTGATAGATTATCCAACCCCGAGCAATCTTAGTTATTGGTGGGGTTTCGGTTCGTTAGCTGGTATTTGTTTAGTCATTCAGATAGTGACTGGCCTTTTTTTAGCTATGCATTACACACCTCATGTGGATCTAGCTTTCAACAGCGTAGAACACATTATGAGAGATGTTGAAGGGGGCTGGTTGCTCCGTTATATGCATGCTAATGGGGCAAGTATGTTTTTCATTGTGGTTCACCTTCATATTTTTCGTGGTCTATATCATGCGAGTTATAGCAGTCCTAGGGAATTTGTTCGGTGTCTCGGAGTTGTAATCTTCCTATTAATGATTGTGACAGCTTTTATAGGATATGTACTACCTTGGGGTCAGATGAGTTTTTGGGGAGCTACAGTAATTACAAGCTTAGCTAGCGCCATACCTGTAGTAGGAGATAGCATAGTAACCTGGCTTTGGGGGGGTTTCTCCGTGGACAATGCCACCTTAAATCGTTTTTTTAGTCTTCATCATTTACTCCCCTTTATTTTAGTAGGCGCCAGTCTTCTTCATCTGGCCGCATTGCATCAATATGGATCAAATAATCCATTGGGTGTACATTCAGAGATGGATAAAATAGCTTCTTACCCTTATTTTTATGTAAAGGATCTAGTAGGTTGGGTAGCTTTTGCTATCTTTTTTTCCATTTGGATTTTTTATGCTCCTAATGTTTTGGGGCATCCCGACAATTATATACCTGCTAATCCGATGTCCACCCCGCCTCATATTGTGCCGGAATGGTATTTCCTACCGATCCATGCCATTCTTCGTAGTATACCTGACAAATCGGGAGGTGTAGCCGCAATAGCACCAGTTTTTATATGTCTGTTGGCTTTACCTTTTTTTAAAAATATGTATGTACGTAGTTCAAGTTTTCGCCCGATTCACCAAGGAATATTTTGGTTGCTTTTGGCGGATCGCTTACTACTAGGTTGGATCGGGTGTCAACCTGTGGAGGCACCATTTGTTACTATTGGACAAATTTCTCCTTTTGTTTTCTTTTTGTTTTTTGCCATAACGCCCATTCTGGGACGAGTTGGAAGAGGAATTCCTAATTCTTACACGGATAATTAAATGAAAAAAAGAAAAAAAAAGCATAAAAAGTGAAGAAAATTCTGACACCAATCATTTACGAGTGAGTATTACACCAAGAATTGACAAGCGGATGAGTTTTCTAGTTGGCTATGTTGATATAGCTTAGATAAGGAAAATATACTATACTATAGGGTAGGGCTGAACTTTCAAATCCGGGGGCTTTGTCCCCTCTCCCCCCCGTCCCTTACTCGGCCTTTGAAAGCCAGAACATTCGCATAGAGGAGTATCTGTATCACGCATGCTCCTCCACTTATGAAAAAATGACCTTATATCCTCTTCTAGGAATTCCTACCCCTATAACTATAAGATAAGAGAGGGAAAAAAAGTGGAAGAGTATTCTGCATGAATATGCTTCTGCACTGGGAATATCTCATAGCGGGAAGGCCCAGAGATCATAAAGGAGGGGATGGGAATGGAGGCATTCCAGCCCAACATACTCCGGTGAATGGGTCGAGAGAGATAGGGGGGGGGAGTGGGATACAGGAAGTATAGTGAACAGTTGAGTGGCTATCCAACCATTCAATCGGCTATGGGGGGTTTTAGCAAGCGGGTAAACCGATGATGACTAGTACAAACTTAGGTAGGTCGATCGTCGCTCATCCCTCGTCTTCTCTCCCGTGAAGTGATTAATCCCTAAAATTGGCATGCAATCCCTATGGAAAAGCAAGTATTCCGATTGGAGGAAATTTCCACCCTCTAATGATCCATTCCGCCCTTCCCTATAGCCGGAAAGGTATATAATATTATGTTATGGATTACTTTCAGTAGTTCTTCCACCCCCTCCTGTTCCACCTATCCCTTCACTCCCCAGGGATTCCGTACAGCTAGACAATCAAGGTTCATAGCTCGGAGGGAGGGAATAGAAGCAAGCATTCTCCGTTCAGTCGGTAATGAATCAATACGCAGGGAAAGTTTGAATGGCAAGTCTCGGGCAGGCTCATATTGGTTGGGTATGCTACTTTCATAGGCGACTTTCCAGAAGGTCTTCAAGGTGGATATGCTCTTCTTCTCAGAAATACCACATACTCTTTTTTGGTCAGGTAGCACAGAAGGGAGAGTTGGCCGAGTTGAAAGCCTGGTTGCATGTGACTGAGTGGGGAGAGGGGGGCGAAGAGATCCGCAACTTTCACTTTGATCTTCGACTTGAACTTTCACTGCAAAATTGCACTTTTTTTTTTCGTCTTTCTTTTTCTAGTAAGATTTCAATATCATCCTTCGTGAATCTTTAATCCCCATGTTCGTCATGCTATGAATATAGGTAGGCAAATTACGCCATTTCTTTTGAAGGGTAACGTTCATCTGATATAATTCACTTTCACTTCGAAAGCATCTTTTGAAATAGTTTTCCCACTTTTTTGTTCTTATCCATCAATCGATGAATTTTCAGAATTAAAAAGAATTTCTGACGTCCGCTTTCCTCCAAAAGATATTTATAGCAAGCAGCACTACTACTAATTCCCGTTCGATAGGTTCCCATTCGGGGGCTTCAATCAGCATTTCGTCCCATGCATCGGGAATTGGTCAAAATCAACTGCTTCTTAAGCTTTTTCATTTTGCTCTCGAATTGACTATTGAAAAGGAAGGGATGTTGGACTTGGGCAGAAGATTTGTATAAAGAAGTGAGTGAATATCGATGGCCTTTGTTGAACAGAGAGCGAACGGATGGCAAGTGACTTTGATCTCACGCGGGCCTATACTTCGGCTGGGGGCTGGGCTTTGACAGATCAAGACTGGGGCTTCGTTTAGCCGCCTATGTAGTTAGTAGAAAACTCTGAGTTCGACGTTGAATAGCCATAGTGAGTTCATCACCAGTGGCATAAGCAGAGGAGGCATATGCGGGGGGAAGAAAGGAAATTTACCTCACTTCTTAAGATCCAATTCCAGTTAAATCCGCAACAAAGCCAGCACCGGAACCCGTTGCTTTCGTGGGATCAACTGCTCCTTTTCGATATAGAACTGGATAATCACAAACTGCCTTTCCCTCTATCCCTACTTCTGTAGGGGGCTCGATCTCTAAATGGATCCGCTATAGAGCTACTCTCGATATGCTTGGGACTCCGCATCTTATGGATTTGGAATCGAGCGAGATGATATGCTGAAACGGGTGTTAGCTTAAACCGCCATAGAACGAAGCTTAGCCGTCGCCCATATGCTAGAGATTATGTTGGGTCCGTCCCGAGATGCTCACTACGACCTGGCTTCGGGGCCTTTCCCTCTCGTTAGCTTGTCTTTAGTTAGATAAATCCCATTCCTAGTATTTATTGTTTATTGTGATTTGGTCAAGTAAGAAGTGTCAGCACTCCGTATAGTGCTATTCCTAGTACTTTGACTTGAGTCACCATGGCTACATAGCGGTTCTCATTCTCACTATGGCACTTTCTCTTCTTTCAGTTATTATCATTCCCTATACTACATCATAGTCAGGGCTGCTCTGGAACGAAGCAACTAGAAAGATAAGGAAGCAGCAGATGCACGAATGGAAGATGCAAGAGTAGGCTTTTAATTTCATTCGAATATAGTGGAAAAATGAATAGAATAAACGAGCTTTTAGCTCGAGAAGGCATCTTTGGATCGTTGAACTTTCACGCTCATATAGCGAAAAACTACTCCAATTTCTAAAAATAGCTCAGTAAATGAATGGTCGAGCAAGTGGCTGATGGAAAGAATACATACCGGCGCGATTTCTATCCAGTCTTTGTCCCAGCCCACTAACCCCAAGAGGGGGTACACCAAAGACAATCCAACCAAAGACAAAGAACAAGGGCACGCCTTCGCGGCTTTATCTGCCGTTACACGAATACTTATTCATATTCGAGGAAGGCATGCCACACCAGGAACAGTTTGTGGATAAGAAGTATTGTCAACTAGAGAGAAAGCTCTATCAACTCCTTATCCCACTCATGACACTCTTGACCTGGAAAATCCCCCTTGGAATACCTTATAGAGCTGGGCAGTCAATCGGTTTGATTATCAGCTGCTCCCCGCCCATCAGCGAATGCGAGCCCTACGAGCTGCGAGTGGAGAAGAAAACGAGCCATCCTCACCAACTAGCTAATCAGACGCAAGCCAAAAGAATTCTTCCAGATAAGAATGAATATGCCGGATCAGCATCAGCACCAGATTTGACTGCGTCTTATGAACCTGGTAGTGACTTTCAATCCCCTGCTCCACCTCTTTCAATGCTTTAATCCACTAGTCATTCCCACTCGGATAGAGGGGGCACCACAAACAAGGAAGGGGTTTAATGCTTTAAGGAGAGTGGCTTGACCCCCGCGAAAGAGATTATATTACCCTTCCTACGGCTTTTTATTTTAGTAGAGGGATGACCCCGAGGAGGGACACTAGTCCCTTCAAGACATAGAGGAATATAAGTCAGGGATGGATGGCGAATGAGAGGTAGGCAACCTCTTTACTTTCTATTAGATTCTAAAAACGGAGGAGCCAGAAGTGACCCAAGAATAATAGGCATATGGAGCATAAGAAGGCTTTATTTAAAAGATCAAGGAAAAAAAAAAACCTTTATAGATGAGGGGGAGTTCCGACTATTAGATTAGGATTGATGGCAGGCTGGATTCGAAGGAAGGAGTTATGCTTCTCTAGAATCGGGCCACTACGCACGTCTGTATTTAATGATTTCTGGTGATGAGGGGCTTTGATGAAGGGTGCACGTCCGGAGCTGGTGTAGAGAGGTGGTGGGAGCGGCATAAGATCGCACGGGTCGGGCTCCCCATTTCTTCTTGCTTTTCTAATCTTCCTTCTACGCTCTGCTATCTTAACGTAATCCTGGGGAGTGGGCTTATAGTCCAGCCTTTCAAGCCCTACTAAGTAAAGTGGGATCGTGCCTTGGCAAAGTTACCGGCACAAGCCTTCCTTGTAAGCTAATCCCCAGACCCAGCCTTAGTCAAATAGGGGGTTCAATTTAATCTTCGCTAGCATTTTCCACCCGGGTGAGCTCATCTTCATTCTTTTGGATGGCCTCACGTCGAGGGGAATACAATTGACTGTCTCGAACTGATACGATAGGAATAGAAATCCCGACTCTACATGCTGCACAACTTCTACCTTTCTTGAGCCCACTTCTTCGTCATCAGCCAAGATAGTGACTAGCTGGTCGTCGATAACGAACTTTACCCTTTGGTGCAGCGTAGATGGGCCTTATGGGGAAGGGCCCCGCTGAATGGAGCCAAAGTCTTCCCAATAGGAAAGTGAACGATGCCTCGATATCTACCACATTCAAATTGATCTTGAACTGGTACGGCCCGATCACAACGTCAAGTTCAATTACTCCAACAGTCTGGCGGACGGAATTTTCGAATGCTCGGACCGTCATCGTCTTTCTCTTTATATCCAAATGCCCCCGCCCCAGGGCCTTTACACTGCTCAACGTGCAAACATTCAAACCACTCCCATTATCAATCAAGACTGCAGGTACTATCTGGGCCCGACAAGACACCAAAATAGAAAGCGGGTGCGTGTGGGTTGTCCTATCGGCAGGGATATAATCATAGGATAAGTAGTTTATAACCCTAGACGCCATGATTTGTTCGGCCAGCCTTTCGCTTTCGGGATTGATATTGTCTTTTACATGGGCCTTTTGCAGAACCTCAATCATTTGCTCTCGGTGATGTTCCGAGGTTATCAATAGATCAACAATTGAGATCTGCGTGGGGATCTTTTTCAGTTGTTCCGCCACATTCTACTCTGGCTTCTTGAGAGCATTGTTCCGACCTAGTCATATTTCCTATCTTAGCACATTCTTCACCCTCTTTCTTCTCCACTTTTTCAATGCTATCGTCCTGCTTTCATATGTCCCAGATACCTTTGAAGCCTTACCTTCCCTTACTTATAGAAAAGGGTGTGGTTGAGATAACGATAGGTGAAAGTTTAGGGATAGTAATGGTGGCTGGTGCGGGCCTTGGTTGATGGTTGACATGGATTGAGACAGGTTGGTTGAGCACGAATTTTTTGTTCTGTATCTTTCTGTGGTCTGGCTGGAGGGTATTTGAGAAGTCTTCACTGAGCTGGCTCAGGCTTACTTCTATGGGGTCTGCCTTTCATTGAATTGAATTTCAGTGAGGGTTGTGGGGTAAGGGAGGCTGACAACGATGGATGGCTAGCTCGGGATAGCCGCCGTCGGGAATGCTACATGTGGGGCCTTACCGGTGAATGGTGTTGAAACCTAGCCCTATATAGGAGTGTTGGACCTACAGGGCTCTAGTTACGTAGGGGCAAGCATATGTTTGTGTCTGTCCAAGCTAGCATATTTGTGTGCATTGATTAATAGAAGGGACAAGTTTTGGTTGGGACAAGCTATCGCATGCATGGAAGTGAGGCAAGCTATTTTAGCTTGCTTAATTATGGTGTTTTGGAATTCACTTCTCTAAGAACTGAAAAAAAGATTGGATCTTGTGCGCCGGCTATGCGTCAGGTCTCTCTCTCCCGCAAGGCAGCTTTGTCTTTCTATCTATCTTTCAAAAATTCATATTATGGGTCTCAGAAATGGGTTTGAGATTTTCCATAAAGAAAGACGGCAGGATTTTATTAATCACTAGGCCGAGATAGATTTGTTCTATCCGCCTTCATCCATCACAGCGAGTTTGGATGGCGCGCCCCGAGAGAGAAGTAGTCGAAAGGTGCATGCGTTTGAACGTATGTCGGATCGGCTTGCTGCACCGGCTTCTCTGACTTGATTCTTCTCTGAAGGCTAAGTCCAGTAGCCTTCCACCGACTCAACGGATGGAGAGAAGCGCGCAAACAGAGCCGGACGTTACTTAGGCAATGCCGACCGGCACTTCAACCACTGAAATAGCAGCTAATTATTTCATTCTCAATGGTGCCGAAATCTCTCAATAAAGCAGCTAGGCCGTTTTCCTATCTCTAAAGGGGCTTACTCATAAAGATAAAGGGGGCTTTACCCTGATGCAAGTAGTCTCCGCGGCTATACTATATCAAATAGCCTAGGGCGCTACTGTACTAGTTTTTTTCGGGTTCTTTGCTAGCCAGACACCTGTCAACCAACCATACAGTAACTATCAGTTCTTTCGCAAGCCAAGCCAATATGCCTCGATCCGCCCGAGGAGAATCCGAGTGAAAGCAGCAACCAGAGTGATAGTAGCGTGTGTCAGCAAACAACTCTAAGCTAAACTGATTACAGATAGGTAGTGCGGACTACACTACTTTTCTGTAATCACCTCACTCACTCTAAGGTGAGTGAAGTGCCCTACTTCTATCTCACGGGTAGTGGTAGTGTAGCTGGGCTATTGATCCTGGTGAAGGAGCCCTATCAAGTAAAGGCCGGGCGAGGAGTGATAGAATAGCAAGCAGGGTCACTTCCGCAAGCAAAGCTCTTTCCTGTTCAAATAAAGCAAGCGGTTAGGAAAAAAAATAGCCAAGCAAGTCATGCCCCTATCTATCACGGCGCGCTATTCTCTATAGAAAATAGAATAGATTCTCTCTCTTTATCCTATAGCGGGATTTTGGTAGGACTCCACCAGAGGGAGTGACATGAATCCACGTCGACGTTATTGATTTCAGATATGGGGAGCACTATACATAGATAGAAGCAAGCGCTACGAAAGCAACAACAATCCCTACCTACCCCAGTCCATCCCTTCACCCGGATAATGACCATTTAAGCACCTCTGGAAGCAGACAGAAAGAGATGGCAGAGTAAGCACCTCGTCCTTATACTACTTTCCCTGTGTTCTATCACTCCCCCCTATCACAACAAGGCAGGCCTGCCCAAGGAAGAAATCACAACCAGGGCTATATTCACCTCTATGTTAGGTAGCCTCCTCACTAAACACAAGTAAGAGCTAGCTTGCATTGAGAATGAGGGGCCCTCCGAAGGACTAGTTTTCAGCTCCTTACTTACCTACCCTTATATATTTATTAATTAATTAAAGAAAAAGAGTCAAAATTCCAATGATTACACAGCCCACATCGCTCCGCTGCTCTGTTCGCTCCGACGATTCTACATACCGGCCGGAAAGAGAGAGAGCAGTGTGATTGGCTCTATAATGGAAATAATGGAAATGCTCTGTCGTAGAGCTTCGCTAGCAGTGTCGAGCTTTGCTCGCGATTCGACTGGAACTAAGGACCTGAATGGAATTCATGCTGCTATCTAAAGAATGAAGAAACCGCTACTGAACGAGAGCGAGTGAAGTGCTTACGCCCCTTTAGAGATAGGGGCGAGCCAAAGAGAAGTTGTAGCAACGAGCTACTAAGGAGTAACTGTGTTGAAGCTTCAAACGTAGAGCTCGCGACGACTTCGAGCGAACTCCACGAGTGTGCCGAAAAAGACTAAAAAGAATCTGTGATAAGTAAGCGCCTGCGTTCAGTAAATCGCAATTCTTTTTGTGTGTCGGGCAGCGCGCGCGTTAAGATTCGTCGCGTGATTGTCCGGGCGAGGTAGGAGATCTATACGAACAAAGCAGCACAGGTAGCAGTGGTTGCCTTTTATTTTCTTATTTTATAGGGGGCTCGACTTTCCCCTTTGTCACTATCTCGCCCAGCATATCCGCCGGGAGCAAGAGCATATCCAAGTCCCATATTCAGTTGAATCAGATCTTGCAGCGCTTACTACTGAGGCGAAAGAAAGGAGCAAGATACGGCCAAAAGCCGGAGATTCTCGCGCAGGAACAAGCGTAGGCCTGTAGCGCGCCCTTCACCCAGTAAGAAGTGCTTTTCTTGGCGAAGCGAGGAAGCACAGTTGCGCGCCTCTCCATAGCCCCTCTATACTCTATAGGCTATTAGTACCCAGCGCAAGCGCCTGATTTGGAAGCTTGCTGTGTAATTTCATAAAGAAAGAAAAGTGTGTGAACCTCAGCGAATCCGGATTTCAAACTAGCCTCCTGGACTGAACCGACCTTTTTAATATTATATAGGTTATAACTATCAATAAAGTAGGAATGGTAAAGAAAGAGATGCACTTTCTGGACACAGGATCCAGAGTTTTTTCGAGAAAGGGTCCCTTCCCTCAATATCATGATCGGGTCGACCAGGCCAGATCATGAGTGAATAGAAAATCTAAAATTTCAATAGCTGTTGCTGTTCCAGCCATTTTTTTAAACCACTTATCCTTAAATAATTATATATATTGTTTATTGTTTTGTTTGTTTTTATTTTAATAGAAAGAGTTATTTCGTAAATGCGAGGTACCGGGGGGCAAACAAGGTCGCAGACAAGAAGGTGCTTGCAAGCACCAGTGGTGCTCCCACTAACGAAAAGCCCAAAGGACAAAAAAGGGGGCAAACAGAACTGCCGGCCGAAGGGTATACCGCAGTT